AAACAGCTCATTTGGACATTTAGAGAGCCTCTAGTGTCGATTTTTAGTTTCGATTCGAAGGATTATCCTTGTCTCTGTTTATGTCTCGGGTTGGAACAAATTACTATAATTCGTCCCCGCCTACGGATCAGTCGACATCTTTGACAAATTTTACGAACGGAGGCCCTTATTTTCATATTTATAATTCCTTAATTTTTAATCTACTCCTTGGAAGAAAATAAGTCTCTTGCAATTTTGAGATGCGAGTCCCCACGAAACTAGTGTGAGTGGTGAAAAGGTCACCTAGTCATTCGAATTTTTGTTGTTGAGTCGATAAATGATACGCCCCTTGGTTGAATCATAACGACTTACTTCGATTTTGACTCTATCTCCTGGTAGTATCCGTATAAAACTACATCGGATCTTTCCTGAAATATACCCTAGAATCAGATCTTCATTATCTAAACGAACCCGGAACATGCCATTGGGCAGTGATTCCGTAATTAAACCTTCATAAATCCATTTTTGTTCTTTCATTCGAGGTAATCCCTGTGAAGTATTAATTCATGGAAGAGGAGTGATATTTGTATGCTTTTTTTTGTCACAAATAGGAAGTTACCGACCCAATTCGGATACCAGAAAGATCACCATATATATAACAAAATTTCTCCCCCGATTTTTTCTAGTCGAGCCTCTCGATCTGTCATTATGCCTCGAGAAGTAGACAGAATTACAAGTCCCATTCCTCCTAAAATCTTAGGGATTCGTTGATAGTTAGAATAGATTCGTACACCGGGTCGGCTGATACGTTTTAAAATAGTTCTATATGGCCCTTTTCTATGCCTTCTTCTATATCGTAGGGTTGAAACTAAGAAATTTGTGTTCCTTTCTCGGTGTTTCCTCACGTTTTCGATAAAGCCTTCTCGTAGAAGTATTTTCACAATCTTTTCAGTGATATTAGTAGATGCTATTCGAACCAGTTCTTTGTTATCCATCTCCGCGTTTCGTATAGAAGTTATTATGTCGGCAATAGTGTCCCTACCCATGATGAGCTATAATCATTGGTGCCTTCGAGTTTTTTTTATTATCAACATGCTCTTTTTTTTATTTATCAATTATTAATATTAAGGGATATACGTGAGACACAATCTACTAATTCATTGAATCTATTTCAGATACACTAAAACTATCGCGGTCTCATCTATGAGTCTTTATAATACCTCAGGGGCTAATGAGACTATTTTAGTAAAATTCAACTGTCTCAATTCCCAAGCGATCGCACCAAAGACTCGAGTTCCTTTTGGATTGCCTTTTTGATCAATGACAACTGCGGCATTGTCATCATATTGTATTATCATGCCATTGTCACGTTTGAGTTCTTTACATGTACGTACAACTACAGCTCTGATCACTTCTGATCTTTCTAGAGGCATATGAGGCACTGCTTCTTTGATTACAGCAACAATAATGTCACCAATATGAGCATATTGGCGATTACTAGCTCCTATGATTCGAATACACATCAATTTTCGAGCTCCGCTGTTGTCCGCTACATTTAAATGGGTCTGAGATTGAATCATAGCTTTTTTTGATCTTTTCTTTGAATCCAAAGAAAGGGCAAAGGAAAAAAGAAATATTGTTTGGCCAGAAAAAAACCAACCGCAGGTTGGTTTTTCATCAGAAAGACCCCTTTCCTTTGTTTGCATATCCCTATTCGACAATAAGGAATTGAGTTCGTATAGGCATTTTGGACGCAGCTATTGAAATAGCTTCTCTGGCTACTTTTTCTGATACCCCAACCATTTCATAAAGTATTCGACCCGGTTTCACGACAGATACCCAATATTCGGGAGATCCTTTCCCCGAACCCATCCGCGTTTCCGTTGGTCTTATTGTAACAGGTTTGTCTGGAAATATACGTACCCATACTTTTCCACCACGACGCGCATACCGTGTCATTGCTCGTCGTCCTGCTTCTATTTGTCTAGATGTGATCCAAGCCGGTTCAAGTGCCTGAAGAGCGTATCTACCGAAACAAATCCGATTGCCTCGATAAGAAACACCCCGCATTCTTCCTCTATGTTGTTTACGGAATCTGGTGCGTTTGGGGTTATAGTTGATGGTTGTTTCACAATTCCATCTCTACTGCAGAACCGGACATGAGAATTTCTTCTCATCCAGCTCCTCGCGAATGAAACGATTCAATAATATTAGATAGAGATAGGTATTCAATGAATAATACACTAAATCATAGGATTCTTTTTTTTTAGCTCTAAGATTGTATATACGAATAGACGTATAGATATTTCTATTCATCTAGAATGTAATTTCATTTAGTAGAATTTATTTTTGATATATATATAATAGATAACCAATCTTGATTTGGACTTTGAGTGAATATCCTAAAACGTTGTAAGGCTTTCGCGGGCGAATATTGACTCTTTCAAGATCTGGTTCATCCGAACGGTCAGTCCATGACCTCTCAGAATAACTGAATAGGTTTCTGGTGCGTTTCGCCATCCCACCCAATGAATTATTAGAATTCGTTTTCATTCAATAGAATCTTCTGCAGTCACAGGTTCCGTCGTTCCCATCACTTCTTGCTGTAATGGCTAGGCCGAATTTTCTGCAATGGAGCTCGTAATTGAATTTGTTGTTCCTGAGTCAATTTCCTCAGCCTTTAAATTGACTTGATGCTCTTTTTTTGTTTTAGGTTCTTCCTACGTATTGATGCTTTATTACACTGCCTTTTCTGAGATGATTCATAGACCATACATATTGGAATCATATATCATGGATATTCTAGTTCTCTCTTTCTATCACCCTTCCATTTACCCGATCCTTTTCTTTCACAATCCATAACCATAATCAGATTTCTTTTTATTTTATGTAAAAAGATTTCAGTTGCTACAACTCTCTGATCAATCGATCATAGAGTGACTGGTGCCTTGGATCCAGATAATACGAAGCAATGAGCTGGTTATTAGTTCTATAGTTAGGAGTTCTATCGTTATTAGCTCATACTACTCTTCTGGTATGGGCCGTCCCCCTTTTTTTGAACCCTAACTTAAACCTAAAGTAAATAACCGACGAGTCACACACTAAGCATAGCAATTATATCAAAGAGTCAATACAATTTTTATTAAATCCTATAGAATAGAATCGAATAAAAAGAAAAAAGAATTGCTCATTTTTGATTGAACGAAAAGGGATGAAAGAGTTTGTCATTTTGTGTTCCATCATTGGCTAGAGCGGAAATCAAAAGAAAGGATCTATCCTTATTCCTCGCCCGCAAATATCCAAATTTTGATGCCTAATACCCCATAAACCATTCTAACTGTATATGAACAATAATCAATTTTAGCTCGAATGGTTTGTAGCGGAACCCTACCTTCTCTGATCCATTCGACACGTGCAATTTCTTTTCCGTCGATACGGCCTGCAATTTGTACTTGAATTCCTTTTGTATTCCCTTGGGCAATGGGTAATTCAATCGCGGTTTTCATTGCCTTTCGAAATGCAACTCTTTCTTTTAATTGTTTGGCTATGTATTCTGCAAGAATAGTAGGCTGGCCATAGGGCTTTGTAATTATTGTGATAGCAATGTTGAGTTTATGGTTCACAGAATGAAACTCTTTTGCTACATTGGTCTGTAATTCTTTGATTCTTTGTGGTTTCCCCTTTCTTAAAAATTTTGGCAAGTCTGGGAAGCTCGTATAGATGACGACCTTTATCACATCGCTGCTTTTTTTAATTTCTATACGTGAAATGAGTGTCTCATCGGAAGGTATGTTTTTTTTTACATTTTTCTTTATACAATCACGTACAAAATTCTTGATACAATCACGTATTTTTTGATCTTCCTGAAGACCTTTGGAGTAATTTTTTGGTTCTGCAAACCAAAGGGAATGATGTCTTTGGGTTGTACCAAGTCTCAAACCAAGTGGATTTATTTTTTGTCCCATACACCCTCACTTTCCCTATTAGCCCATTTCAATCTGTCCCGATCTATCATATAGAAATACCTCTCTCTTATATCTGTATATTTAGTATATATCTCTATCCATCTTTTTTTTATCCATATTGGATCTTTCGCTATATCTTTCACTACAATAGTTATATGACAGGTGGTTCTTTTTATCGGATAACTATGTCCTTGCGTTTTATCCAGATTTGTTCTTTCGATATATCTTTCACTACAATAGTTATATGACAGGTGGTTCTTTTTATCGGATAACTATGTCCTCGTGCTCGAGGTTTTAACTTTTTCCTGATAGTACCCCTGTTGACTTCGGCTTTACTAATGATTAAATCTGTTTTTTTTAACCCCCTATTGTGACTCGCATTGGCTGCCGCAGAATAAACCAATTTTAAAATAGGGTAACATGCTCGATAAGGCATGAGTGCTAATATCATAAGTGTTTCTTTGTAGGAACGTCCACGAATCTGATCAATGACTCTTCGCGCTTTGTGAGCAGACAGACAGATATGTTGACCTAAAGCGTATACTTCTCCACCTTCGTCCTTCTTTCTCATTAGGTTTACCTCCCACGAATGAACGATGAGCACCTAATATTCACTTTATTAATTCAGATTAACGACGAGATTTATTATCGTTTCTCGTATGTTCCCGGAAATTAAGAGTAGGTGCAAATTCTCCCAATTTTTGACCTACCATACGCTCTGTTATATAAACAGGCAAATGCTCCTTTCCATTATGAATTGCGATTGTATGTCCGATCATTGTGGGTATAATGGTAGATGCGCGGGACCAAGTTATTATTATTTCTTTTTCCCCCTTGATGTTGAGTTTCTCAATTTTTCCTAATAAATGATTCGCAACAAAAGGATTTTTTTTTTTTGAACGTGGCACAGCTACTTACTCCTATCTTTTTTCTTTTGTAAAGACGAAGAAACATATTCGATGTTCAAGATTTTCCTATTTAGTACGTCGACGAAGAATGGAACTATCGCTATATTTATTTCGTTTTCTACTTCTTCTTCCAAGTGCAGGATAACCCCAAGGGGTTGTGGGGTGTTTTCTACCAATAGGGGCCCTTCCCTCGCCACCCCCATGGGGATGGTCCACAGGGTTCATAACCACTCCTCTGACTACAGGACGCTTACCTAGCCAACGCTTAGCTCCGGCTCTACGCATCAAACTTTTCTGGCTCATCCCAATATTACCCACTTGTCCGACTGTTGCTGAGCAGTTTTTGGATATCAAACGGACCTCCCCGGATGGTAATCTTAGTGTGGCCGATTTACCTTCTTTTGCAATCAGTTTTGCTACAGCCCCCGCTGCTCTAGCCAACTGTCCACCTTTTCCAAGTGTGATTTCTATGTTATGTATGGCCGTGCCTAAGGGTATATCGGTTGAAGTAGATTCTTCTTTTTGATCAATCAAAACCTCTTCCCAAACTGTACAAGCTTCTTTCCAAAGCATACGGCTTTCTGAATGTATAAGAGGATATCTAGACGGATGGATCCTATATGAATCGTATGATGAAGTATCACATGAGTGGATAGATAGGCATCCAAATATGCCGAATCACTCATGTGATGATATTCTACATTCTCGGTCTCTCCGTTCCGTCATCTGGCTTATGTTCTTCAGGTAGCATTCAGACCGAATGACTCTATGAAATTACGTCGATACTTCCAAATTAGGGGTAACGTAGGAGACATCTCTCTTTTTCCCCGGGGGGTAGAATTACCACTGCTTAGCTTTCAATTCGCCTCTGACCATCAAATGAAATGTGAATAATCTCTCTTCTTCTCTTTGAAACAAAGGAAGTTTTTGGTTTTGTTGGTGCTTCAAACAATTTTGTCTTCTCCATATTACCATATCTCTAGAGTCAATAATTTTATATATATATATATGAGGAACTACTGAACTCAATCACTTGCTGCCGTTACTCTTCAGTTTTCTGTTGAGGTCTATTCCGTAGAGGTATTCAAATAGGATCCGTGATCGATTTCTAGGTTTCGTTGTAAACCTGATTGGTTCCTTCCAATTACGTAAATCCATGGTTCAAACCGCACTCAAAGGTAGGGTATTTCCCATTGAGATAGGAACTTCTGTACCCGAAACAATGGTATCTCCAATTCTCGCCCCTCTGGGATGTAAAATATATCTCTTCTCACCATCCCCATAGTGTATGAGACAAATGTGTGCATTTCGATTAGGGTCGTATTCTATGGTTACGATTCTCCCAGATATGTCTTTTTCATTCCGTCGAAAATCTATTTTACGGTATAGACGTTTATGACCTCCCCCTCTATGCCTTGCGGTAATGATTCCTCTGGCATTCCGCCCTTTCCCACAATGACGCTGTCCAGAGATCAAATTCTTTCGTGGATTGGATTTCACTCGACTGTCTGCGGCCCCATTGCGTGTGCTCGGGGTAGAAGTTTTGTATAAATGTATCGCCGTGTTATTCAGTATTTTGATTGAAGCTCTTTTCTTTCTATAAAAAGGGGTGGAATAGAATAACCTGGTTGAAGCGTAATGATCATACGTCTGTAATGCATTGTATGTCCCCTAATAGGTCCCATTCTTCGACCCTTTCCTGGGAGCCGATGACTATTCATAGCTATTACCTTAACCCCAAAGAAGAGTTCGACCCAATGCTTTATTTCTGTCCTAGTTGATCCTGATTCGACATTAGAAGTATATTGATTCTTCCCCACCAATAGCCTAACACTTTTTTCTGTAAATACTGCATATTTGATTCCATCCATAAATCCACTTTCTTTCCTATGAGTTCCAGTATTGATAAGAATTCTAGTTCTTACTGTTCCTATGTTATAGTATGCATATACTACACCAATTCGTTCTCTATTAAGATTCGAATCTACAGAATCGAACGAATCTTATAGAGAACTCTATAGAAATCGAACTCTATAGAAATAGAAGATCGAAAGAATTCTGAAAACAAGAAAACTCATATATATGTATATAGACATACATTAAGATGATCAATTTCTCTGATGATGGTGATACAGAGCGAGTTCCAATAGACTGAACTTATTTATGAAACGCTCCCATCCCATTGGTGTGCATCCAGTAGGAATTGAACCTACGAATTCGCCAATTATGAGTTGGGCGCTTTAACCATTCAGCCATGGATGCTTGGATCATCATACATCGGGAATAAATCATTTCCAACCATAACCATAACCATGCCAACAAAACTGCGGAGAGACTATGAAGTCCAATTATGGATCTTCGAATTGAGAGAGATATTGAGAGAAATCAAGAATGTTGGCTATTTGTTAAATTCATGGACCAAATTCGATTTAGTGGGATCTTTCACTTACCTTTTTTTCCACCAAGAACGTTTTCTGAAACTTTTTGACCCCCGAATTTGGAGTATCCTCCTTTCGGGTTCAAGAAGCAACCGATCTTTCACGAGCAAAGTTGTAGTATTGGTTAAGGGTGTAGTACTGATTCTAGTAGCGGTCGTTATATCTCGTATGCACCATCAAACTATGGTCGAAAGAAAAAATATCTATTTGAGGGGGCTTCTTCCTCTACCTATGAATTCCATTGGACCCAGAAATGATACATTGTTTCGGTCTTCCCATAGGTTGGTTGTTTCGCTCCTGTATCTTCCAAAAGGGAAAAAGATCTCTGAGAGTTGTTTCATGGATCCGAAAGGGAGTCCTTGGGTTCTCCCAATAACTCAAAAGTGTATCATGCCTGAATCTAACTGGGGTTCGCGGTGGTGGAGGAACGGGATCGGAAAAAATAGGGATTCTAGTTGTAAGATATCGAAAGAAACCCTAGCTGGAATTGAGATCTCATTCAAAGAGAACGATATCCAATATCTGGAGTTTCTTTTTGTATCCTATACGACGGATGATCCGATCGCGATTGGCAGGGACCACGATTGGGAATGGTTTGATGTCCTTTCTCCGAGGAAGAAGCGAAACACAATCAACTTGCATTCGGGACAGCTATTCGAAATCTTAGTGAAACACTGGATTTGTTATCTCATGCCTGCTTTTCGTGAAAAAAGACCAATGGAAGGGGAGGGTTTCTTCAAACAACAGGGATCAGATTTTTTGAGGAAGGTATCGAGAGAGAATTGGATTTGGTTATACAATGTGTGGTTGGTAAACAAGGATCGGTTTTTTAGCAAGGTACGGAATGTATCGTCAAATATTCACTATGATTCCACAAGATCTAGTTTCGTTCAAGTAATGGATTCTAGCCAATTGAAAGGATCTTCTGATCAATCCAGAGATGCTTTCGATTCCATTAGTAATGAGGATTCGGAATCTCACACATTGATCAATCAAAGAGAGATTCAACAACTCAAAGAAAGATCGATTCTTTTGGATTGGGATCCTTCCTTTCTTCAAACGGAACGAACCGAGATAGAATCAGACCGATTCCCGAAAAGCCTTTCTGGAGATTCCTCAATGTCAATGTCCCGGCTATTTGCGGAACGTGAGAAGCAGATGATTCGTCATCTGCTTCCGGAAGAAATCGAAGAATTTCTTGGGAATCCTACAAGATCAATTCGTTCTTTTTTCTCTGACAGATGGTCAGAACTTCATCTGGGTTCGAATCCTACTGAGAGGTCCGATCCTAAATTGTTGAAGAAACAACACGATGTTTCTTTTGTCCCTTCCAGGCGATCGGAAAAGAAAGAAATAGTGGATCTATTCAAGATAATTCCGTATTTACAAAAGACCATCTCAATTCATCCTATTTCATCCGATCCGGGATGTGATATGGTTCCGAAGGATGAACCGGATCTGGACAGTTCCAATAAGATTTCATTCTTGACCCAAAATCCATTTTTGGATTTATTTCATCTATTCCATGACCGGAACAGGGTGGGGTACACGTTACACCACGATTTTGAATCAGAAGAGATATTTTCAAAAATGGCAGATTTACTCATTCTATCAATCACGGAGCCGGATCTGGTGTATGATAGGGTATTTTTTCCCTTTTCTGAGGGATTCCACTCCGGGGATGAATCGAAAAAGAAATCTTTATTGGTTGTACCTCCTATTTTTTCTGAAGATTCAAAACCAAAAAGAGTGGTATTTGCTAGCAACAACATAATGGAGGCAGTCAATCCATATAGATTGATCCGAAATCTGATTCAAATCCAATATAGCACCTATGGGTACATAAGAAATGTATCAAATCGATTCTTTTTAATGTTAATGAATCGATCCGATCGCAACTTCGAATATGGAATGAAAGGGGATCCAATAGGAAATGAGACTCTGAATCATAGAACTAGAATGAAATATACGATCAACCAACATCTCTCGAAGTTGAAAAAGAGTCAGAAGAAAGGGTCCGACCCTCTTAGTTCTCGAACCGAGAGATCCATGAATCGGGATCCTAATGCATATAGATACAAATGGACCCAAAATTTCCAGGAACATTTGGAACATTTCATTTCTGAGGCGAAGAGGCGTTTTCAATTTCAAGTAGTGTTCGATCGATATCATCATCATCGAGATCGATTCCGTATTCATCGATCTCGCTATCGATTCCGTATTCATCGATCTCGATTCCGTATTCATCTGAATCGATTCCGTATTCCTCTGAATCGATTCCGTATTCCTCTGAATCGATTCCGTATTTCTCTGAATCGATTCCGTATTTCTCTGAATCGAGATCGATTCTGTATTCATCTGAATCGATTCCGTATTCATCTGAATCGATTCCGTATTCATCTGAATCGATTATGTAGTCATCTGAATCGATTACGTATGAATCCGACTCAATATTTGATTGATTGGGCCGAGTTTATGGTGAAACTGTCGAAGTCACATCCCTTTTTGACGAAGTCACCTCGTTTCCTTTTGTCGAAGGCATCTTTATTTTTGTCGAATTTACTTCCCTTTTGGTCGAATTCACTTCTCTTCTTTTTGTCGAAGTCACTTCTCTTTTTGTCGAAGTCACTTCCTTTTTTGTCGAAGTCACTTCCTTTTTTCTTTTTGAGTATCGGAAGTCCCCGCATTCCTGGGTCTGAGATCCCCATCT